TATTTCTATCATATTCTATTTCTTTATATATTTATAATAGAAGTGATCTCAAACTGTTAATCAATCGAGTAATATGATGAATGCATTGAATATCTGTTGTAAGACATGAAATAAATTGTAAAAAGGAAGTCGTAGCAAAAGGACGTGGTATTGGGGCATTTGTCATATATGTGCAAATCCAAATCGGGCGGATCTTTACTCGGAGTAGAGCATAAACCTAAAAAAATTGAAGAAGCCCATTCAGGAACAAGAAAATTACATCGCGATTGAGATTGTATCTCGATGAAACAATACATCAATGAAAAGTTAGTTAGATAAATTTAGTAATTTTTTTTATAGATAAACAAAACAGGCCAAAACCCATCTTTTTTTAAAAATGAAAGAAAAGCCCCTTTTTATAAGTTAAAAGCCTGGTATGAAAAAAAAAAAAAATAAAAGAAAGCGCTAGAATCTACATCTACACATTGATTCTTTTTTTTTTTTTTCGTTATTTTTGTTGAACCGTATGCATCAAAAGATGCATGTACGGTTTCTAAGGGATACAACTTTATCCCAATCAACCGACTTTATCGAGAAAGATTACTTTTTTTAGGCCAAGGGGTTGATAGCGAGATCTCGAATCAACTTATTGGTCTTATGGTATATCTCAGTATAGAGGATGATACCAAAGATCTATATTTGTTTATAAATTCTCCTGGCGGATGGGTAATACCCGGAGTAGCTATTTATGATACTATGCAATTTGTGCGACCAGATATACAGACAATATGCATGGGATTAGCCGCTTCAATGGGATCTTTTATTCTGGTCGGAGGAGAAATTACCAAACGTCTAGCATTCCCTCACGCTTGGCGCCAATGAGTTTTTTATTTGATTTGAGAGAAAAAAGAAGACTATGCCTTCGCGCTATATGAAATATGAATATTAAGTAATAATAGCATGGCACTTCGAATTCGATATGATAAATTTTTTTAACCCTTAAATTATGTATCGAAAGAGTAGTATGAGATAAAAGGTATTTCCGATTTTATCTAATCTATCGGGAGGCCTATTTCAGCGTCACAAACTTTTTTGTTTTCACGCCGGGAGGCTCTTAACAATATTTAGGTTATGAAAGAATATGAAAATAAAAAAAATCTTGTTTTTTTATTTGAAAAAAAAAAAAAGAAACTTTGGGATTGCTAAATAACAGACGAAATAAATATATAAAGCAACGGAGCCATCATAGTATTTTTGAACTACTCCAAAAACAAAAAGAAGGGTGGTTATTGGATCATTTACCAACCCGAGTCTGATAGACCCTATATTTAATTTATTTGATATTTAAGTAAGGTAAAAACGAATTCCATTATAGAGCCGTATGCAATGCGTAAAAGATGCCTGTACGGTTGTTCAATTATATATTTTATTATTCTTTATCTCTTCACCTTATCATCATGCGAGATAGAATAAACATTTATTATGTTATATCATCAGGGTAATGATCCATCAACCTGCTAGTTCTTTTTATGAGGCACAGACGGGAGAATTTATCTTGGAAGCGGAAGAACTTTTGAAGCTGCGCGAAACCGTCACAAGGGTTTATGTACAAAGGACAGGCAAACCCTTATGGGTTGTATCCGAAGATATGGAAAGAGATGTTTTTATGTCAGCAACAGAAGCCCAAGCTCATGGAATTGTTGATCTTGTAGCGACTGAATAAAAAAGAAAAAATAACAAAAATTTCAGACGAATTGGTGATTTGATATTTTATCTTCTTACCGGATTTAATATTCTATTCATTAATCTATTAATATAGAAATAAAATAATTCATAATCATCCGGTTAAGATCGATCTAAACCAGCCCATTATGTATATGATTCAATATGCCAACTATTAAACAACTTATTAGAAACACAAGACAGCCAATCAGAAATGTCACGAAATCCCCCGCTCTTGGGGGATGTCCTCAGCGACGAGGAACATGTACTAGGGTGTATGTGCGACTCGTTCAGATCATGGGCTAGGACAAAAGAAAGAAAACAATTGATCCAGTATCAACGATCAGTACCAGTGAATAGACTAGAATGGAAGAACTCTATTCAATATCTAAAAATCACAAAGATCTATCCTTCTATTGTGGTATCAAATGTATGGTTTCCGTTGGTGCAAATCCAATCAACTCCGTTTTAAATTTAAGATGAGAAAGAATTCTCCATTGATAGCAAATGATATCCATTAAGCAGGGGAAATACTATTTTTAAAAGCAGAAAAATTATGCCTTACTCTTGCAAGAACGGACTAACAGGGTCAGCTACTCAGCTAATCTTCATAATTAAATACCGTTACTGTATAAGTAGATCTCATTGTGAAAGACCTCGTACTGGATAATTATGGGTAGAGCCAAAGAGTGTGAACTGTACAAGTTAACAATAACATTGATTAAATGAAAGAAGGGCTCCGGTGTATAGAGAGGACCTCACCGTTTAAGAAGTAACCATAGAAACGATGGAACCCACTATATCCATTTATATTTACTACTTTTATGTGTTTTTGATACCTAATATCAATACAATTTTTTTCTAGGCATTTCACCTAGAAAAAAAAAAAAAAAAAAAATCGTGGTTGGGAAGGTTATAGTAGCAAAAGCCATTGGAATTTAAATTTTATACATTGGAAGAATCCGTTTTGTTATTAATAGACTAGGGGAAGGGAATAACTGAAAGAAAGGAAATCGATTAGTTATTCATCAAAGTTTCATTTATTCAATGACCAGAATTAAACGAGGGTATATAGCTCGAAGACGTAGAACAAAAATTCGTTTATTTGCATCAACCTTTCGAGGGGCTCATTCAAGACTTACTCGTACTATTACTCAACAGAAAATAAGAGCTTTGGTTTCGGCTCATCGGGATAGAGGTAGACAAAAGAGAGATTTTCGTCGGTTGTGGATCACTCGGATAAATGCAGTAATTCGCGAGAATAAAGTATACTTCAGTTATAGTAAATTTATACACAATCTGTACAAGAGACAGTTACTTCTTAATCGTAAAATACTTGCACAAATAGCTATATTAAATAAGAGTTGTCTTTATATGATTTCCAATGAGATCATAAAATAAAGAGATTGGAAGGAATCCGTTGGAATAGTTTAAATGGAGTTCCCTGGAGAATGAACTCTGGGAAGGTAGAGTAGAAATTAGTATGATAAAATATGATAAAGTCATCAAAATGAAGAAAGCCGTTAAATAAAAAATATTGATTCCTCTTCTCCCATTTTTTTTCTTACGACAGGACATTTCGATTTTACGATTTTTCGAACAAAAAAAAAAAAACGTCAATCCGCATTTGAGTTTGGATTGGAATTTTATTTTGATTCAATTCAATTGAAGAGTCAACCTATTTTTTTTCTGGTTCTAAGACCAGCAGCTCTAGCGGTTGACTCGCTTCTTTCAAATTGTTTCTCATTATTAAGAAAAGGTAACGGAGATAAAATACGAGCTTGTTTTATAGCAATAGTAATTAATCGTTGTTGTTTTAAGGTCAATCTATTCACCCGTCTAGATAATATTTTTCCTTGTTCGCTAATAAATCGACTAATTAAACTCATGTTTCTATAATCAATTCGATCCCCCGATTGGATCGGAGGCAAACGCCTACGAAAAGATCGCTTAGATTTAAGAAAGATTCGCTTGGATTTATCCATGGTTTGTTTATTCCTTATCCTGAAAATCCCAATCCTATTTCTTAATTCTACATCATGTTTGATCCGATCGAAATAGGATTTGGTTTGTTTATATTTATTTGTTTATATTTAAATAAATTAAAAAATAAATTAAAAAATAAATTAAAATAAATTATATATATATATATTGTTATATATAATATGATATATATATTGTTATATATAATATGTAATTTTTCATCTTCCTTGGAAGACTGACACACGAGCGATCGGTTCGATCTATTTCTTTATCTCCCCATGAATCGTATGTTTGTAACAACAGGGACAGAATTTTCTCAATTCCAATCGACTAGGCGTATTGTGTCGATTCTTTTGAGTAATATATCTGGAAATGCCCATTGATTCCTTATTAACACGATTTCGAACACAACTGGTACATTCCAAAATAACCGTTACTCGGACATCTTTACCCTTAGCCATGAACCTCCTTTGGTTTTTGATTCACTCAATTCTTTAATTTTCCGACCCGAAGCAAGGAAGAAGAAAGGACACAAAAATAGAAGCAGGTAACTCGAAATCAAATTATGAAAGAAATATTTTGTTGCAATCAATAGAGTAATAAATAATAAGTAATATAATGATTTCTAACTATATTTATAATTTTGAATTGCCGTACAGTATTTCATTTTCAGTTAAGTATCTTGTATGATATTGTTGCCCCAACCACCGCATTTCCATTCTATTATTAATTTAATTTGAGCCTGAGCCCGAGTTCATAGTTTCACTGAGGGTGAAACCGCTTTTTCTTTGTTTTTTTTTTTTTTTAGAAAGAATAAGTAAAAAAAGAAAAAACAAAGAAAAAAAGAAGGGAGGGGTAGGGATTAGTTACAGATATTTGATTGTATCTCTAATCTTCTTCCCCCTTCCCATATCAATAGCTAGAATGAAAAAAAGGGGAATATCAACGCATCCGGAAAAAAACGATTGATCTCTATCAATAAACCTGCTAAAGACCCGAACCATAGAGTACTTACTACCGGTGCCACGGAGAGATATGTTTTTAGATCTCGCATTTTAAAAACTCCTCTTTCTGTATTCGTTATTGTAATTTTATTGTAATTTGTAATACATAATGGTAATACATATATGACCGGATGTGTATATGTAGTTAATGACTTACCACTTGTACGCGGAGTTCCTAATTCAACTTGAAATGTACAAAATAGATATTTATTAAAAGAAAAAAATACGTCCATTTCCGCCTTAAATTCCTAAAAAATATTAATTTTTTGTGGTAGATTTCATATTTATTTCATACTTTATATAAGTCTTTTA